GCTAATGTAGCTTAAACAAAGCATACCACTGAAGATGGTAAGATAGGCCCGAATAAGGCCCCAATAGCACAAAAGTTTGGTCCTGGCTTTTCTGTCAGCTCTAGCTAGATTTACACATGCAAGTATCCGCCCCCCTGTGAGAATGCCCACCCAGTTTTATGCTCTAAAACAAGGAGCCGGTATCAGGCACATTCAACCCCTCAGCCCACGACGCCTTGCTAAGCCACACCCCCACGGGAACCCAGCAGTGATAAACATTACAGCAATAAGTGAAAACTTGACTTAGTTTATAGCTATTCAGAGCCGGTTAAATTCGTGCCAGCCACCGCGGTGATACGAAAGACTCAAGCTGACAGCCCACGGCGTAAAGCGTGGTTAGGGTAATAAAAATTAAAGCCGAACGCCCCTTAGGCCGTCAAAAGCATATGGGGGCATGAAGCCCACTTACGAAAGTAGCTTTATACTTCCTGAACCCACGAAAGCTAAGAAACAAACTGGGATTAGATACCCCACTATGCTTAGCCGTAAACATTGATAGAATACTACAACCTCTATCCGCCCGACTACTACGAGCATGAAGCTTAAAAACCAAAGGACTTGGCGGTTCTTTATACCCCTCTAGAGGAGCCTGTTCTATAACCGATACTCCCCGTTTAACCTCACCCCTCCTTACCCCGTAGCCCATATACCACCGTCTTCAGTTTACCCAGTGATGGACCAACAGTAATCACAATCGGCATAGCCCAGAACGTCAGGTCGAGGTGTGGCTCATGGAGGGGGAAGAAATGGGCTACATTCACTAGCATAGTGCATACGAATGACGCATTGAAACCCATGCGTACTGAAGGAGGATTTAGTAGTAAGTGGTAACTAGAGTGTACCACTGAATCGGGCTCTGAAGAACGCACACACCGCCCGTCACTCTCCCCGAAAACTCACAATCCAAATAGATAATTAACTACAACCACATCAGGGGAGGTAAGTCGTAACATGGTAAGTGTACCTGAAGGTGCACTTGGAATAATCAGAGTATAGCTAAATAGTATAGCATTTCCTTTACACTGAAAAGTCATTTGTGCAAATCGAATTACCCTGAAGCCAACCAGCTAGCCTCACCCTAAAAACAACAATATAACATTAATTAAACCCTAATAACACAACCCCCTAAAAAACAAACCATTTTACCCCCCAAGTACGGGCGACAGAAAAGGAATCCCCGAAGCAACAGAAGTAGTACCGCAAGGGAACGCTGAAAAAGAAATGAAACAAACCAGTTTAAGCCCTAAAAAGCAGGGATATCCCCCCGTACCTTTTGCATCATGATTTAGCTAGCACTCTTCAAGCAAAACGTACTTTAGTTTGAAACCCCGAAACTACGGTGAGCTACTTCAAGCCAGCCTATCCATAGGGCCAACCCGTCTCTGTCGCAAAAGAGTGGGAAGAGCTTCAAGTAGAGGTGAAAAATCTACCGGACCTAGTTATAGCTGGTTGCCTGGAAAATGAATTTTAGTTCAGCCTTTATGCTTCTCCCACTCCCAGAATTTTATCCACTACCAATTATTCTAATAGTCCCGGCGCCCCGCCAACACAGGACCCCTAACAGAAGCCTAAAGAGTTAGTCAAAGGAGGTACAGCTCCTTTGAAACAAGACACAACTTTCCCAGGCGGATATAGATCATATACCCTTAAGGACCCAGCCGATGTGGGCTTAAAAGCAGCCACCCGACAATTAACGCGTTATAGCCAAGGCTAATACAACTTCCTCAAATCCAGATACCCCGATCTTACTCCCCTAACCCCCAAACACCAGGCCCGCCATGCCAACATGGCAGTGACCATGCTAATATGAGTAATAAGAGAGCCTCCCGCCTCTCTCCCCGCACACATATACCTCGAAATGAACCCCCGCCGAAACTCAACGGACCCAAACAAAGAGGGGATTTGGACATCAAACCTGCAACCTAGAAGACCCCCAAATATTCTTACCCGTTAACCCCACACTGGTGTGCCCCTAAGGAAAGACTAAAAAAAGAAGAAGGAACTCGGCAAACAACTGAGCCCCGCCTGTTTACCAAAAACATCGCCTCTTGCTATTCCCAAAATAAGAGGTCCCGTCTGCCCCCTGACTATATGTTCAACGGCCGCGGTATCTTAACCGTGCGAAGGTAGCGTAATCACTTGTCTTTTAATTGAGGACCCGTATGAATGACAAAACGAGGGCTCAACTGTCTCCTTCTTTCAGTCAATGAAATTGATCTCCCCGTGCAGAAGCGGGGATTAATCCATAAGACGAGAAGACCCTATGAAGCTTTAGACACTAGGACATACCCTGTCAATACCCCCTTATTAAAGGGCCAAAACCTGCCCGCCCATGTCCCCGTCTTAGGTTGGGGCGACCCCGGGGAACAAAAAACCCCCACGTGGAACAGTAGTACTCACTATCCACAGCCGAGAGCCACCACTCCAAAAACCAGAACCTCTGACCATATTATGACCCGGCAATGCCGATCAACGAACCAAGTTACTCTAGGGATAACAGCGCAATCCCCTTTTTAGAGACCGCATCAACAAGGGGGTTTACGACCTCGATGTTGGATCAGGACATCCTAATGGTGCAGCCGCTATTAAGGGTTCGTTTGTTCAACGATTAAAGTCCTACGTGATCTGAGTTCAGACCGGAGCAATCCAGGTCAGTTTCTATCTATGATATGCTCTTTTCTAGTACGAGAGGACCGAAAAGAAGAGGCCCCTGCCAAATGCACACCTCCTCCCCAACCAAGGAAAACAACTAAAAAGACAAAGGGACACATCACTGCACAGAAGAGAACAGTGCATTTGGGGTGGCAGAGCAGGGACATCGCAAAAGACTTAAACCCTTTTTACAGAGGTTCAAATCCTCTCCCCAATTTTGGGTATTTTTAACCACAACCATATTAACACACATCCTAAATCCCCTAGCATTAATCGTCCCGGTCTTACTCGCTGTAGCTTTCTTAAACCTCATCGAACGAAAAGTCCTAGGCTATATGCAACTACGGAAAGGGCCCAATATTGTAGGCCCTTACGGACTCCTTCAACCAATTGCAGACGGAGTTAAATTATTTATCAAAGAACCTATCCGCCCCTCCACCTCGTCCCCCTTGCTGTTCCTCTTAACCCCTGCGCTAGCACTAACCCTTGCCCTAATACTATGAACGCCAATACCTCTTCCATACCCCCTCGCTGACCTAAACCTAGGAATTCTTTTTATCCTAGCCCTTTCGAGCTTAGCAGTATATTCTATTTTAGGATCAGGATGGGCATCCAATTCAAAATACGCGCTAATTGGGGCCCTACGGGCTGTAGCCCAGACCATCTCCTACGAAGTAAGCTTAGGACTTATTTTACTGAATACCATCATCTTTACAGGAGGTTTTACCCTCCAGACTTTTAACACCGCCCAAGAAGCAATCTGACTAATTGTCCCAACCTGACCCCTGGCAGCAATATGATATATTTCAACATTAGCAGAAACAAACCGGGCCCCCTTTGATCTCACAGAGGGGGAATCAGAACTAGTATCAGGATTTAACGTTGAGTATGCAGGAGGGCCCTTCGCCCTTTTTTTCTTGGCCGAGTACGCCAACATCCTACTAATGAATACCCTCTCAGTTACCCTATTTCTTGGCGCCTCACACACCCCCACCATACCCGAACTTATGGCCCTCAACATCATGACGAAAGCTGCATTACTTTCAATGGTTTTCCTATGAGTTCGAGCCTCGTATCCACGATTTCGATACGATCAACTAATGCACCTTATCTGAAAAAACTTTTTACCCCTAACATTAGCCCTAGTAATTTGACACTTGGCACTCCCAATTGCTTTTGGGGGGCTACCACCACAAGTGCAACAATGGAGCCGTGCCTGAAATAAAGGACCACTTTGATAGAGTGGATCATGTGGGTTAAAACCCCCCCGCCTCCTAGAAAGAAAGGATTCGAACCCTGACTAAAGAGAGCAAAACTCTTTGTGCTTCCGTTACACCACTTCCTAGTAAGATAAGCTAATAGTAAGCTCCCGGGCCCATACCCCTGGCATGTTGGTGCAAATCCATCTTTTACTGAATGAGCCCCTACATCTTCACTACCCTTCTACTCACACTAGGACTGGGAACCACAATAACATTTGCAAGCTCTCACTGACTCCTCGCATGAATAGGCCTAGAAATTAATACCCTAGCAATCATCCCCCTAATATCCAAAAACCACCACCCACGGGCAATTGAAGCAACCACAAAATATTTCCTCGCCCAGGCAACCGCAGCCGCTACACTTATATTTGCCAGCGTAACTAATGCCTGAATTACAGGACAATGAAACATTGACCAAATAACCCATCCCCTCCCAACCACTATAATTACCCTGGCGCTAGCCCTAAAACTCGGCCTAGCCCCCCTACACACATGACTTCCAGAAGTTCTCCAAGGCCTTGACCTCACCACAGGACTAATCCTAGCAACCTGACAAAAACTTGCACCCTTCGCACTTCTCCTTCAAATTCACCCAAACAATTCCGCCCCCTTAATTCTCCTGGGGCTTGCCTCAACACTGATTGGAGGCTGAGGAGGACTTAACCAAACTCAGCTACGAAAAATCCTAGCCTACTCCTCAATCGCACATCTCGGATGAATGGTCTTGGTACTGCAATTTTCCCCCCAACTAACCATACTCACCCTCCTCATTTATATTACTATAACCCTATCAACCTTCATAGCCTTTAAATTTAATGAAGCTACGAACATCAACTCCCTCGCCTGCTCCTGAGCCAAAGCCCCCCTACTCACCTCCCTAACGCCACTCCTATTATTGTCTTTAGCAGGACTCCCACCCCTAACAGGATTTGCACCTAAATGACTCATCATCCAGGAACTTTCAAAACAAGACCTAGCCCTCACAGCAACCGTAGCTGCCCTTTCTGCCCTACTCAGCCTTTACTTCTATCTTCGCCTATCATATGCAATAACCATAACTATAGCCCCCAACAACCTTATTTACACCACCCCCTGACGACTCCCAACCCATCAAACAACCATGCCTATAGCTACAGCCCTCACTATTTCTTTACTTCTTCTCCCCCTAACCCCCGCCACTATAACAATCTTACCACTTTAAGGAACTTAGGATAACATAAAAGTCCACGGGCCTTCAAAGCCCGACGTGGGGGAGCAAGTCCTCCAGGTCCTGTAAGACTTACGGGATATTAACCCACAACTCCTGCATGCAAAGCAGACACTTTAATTAAGCTAAAGCCTTTCTAGAAGGGAAGGCCTCGATCCTTCAAATTCTTAGTTAACAGCTAAGCGCCCAAACCAGCGAGCATCCATCTACTTATCCCCGCCTTCTTATAAAAGCGGGGATAAGCCCCGGTAGACTTTCGTCTACTTCTCTAGATTTGCAATCTAGCATGATAAACACCTCAAGGCTTGGCAAGGAGAGGGCTCAAACCTCTGTGTGTGGGGCTACAACCCACCGCTTACTCAGCCACCCTACCCATAGCAATTACCCGTTGATTCTTCTCAACCAACCACAAAGATATCGGCACCCTCTACTTAGTATTTGGTGCATGAGCCGGAATGGTCGGCACAGCCCTAAGCCTTCTAATCCGAGCAGAACTAAGTCAACCAGGCTCCCTCCTAGGAGATGACCAAATTTATAATGTCATCGTTACAGCCCATGCCTTCGTAATAATCTTCTTTATAGTAATGCCAATTATGATCGGAGGATTTGGAAACTGGCTTATCCCCCTAATGATCGGGGCCCCCGACATGGCCTTCCCCCGAATAAATAATATGAGCTTCTGACTTCTACCCCCCTCCTTTCTCCTTCTCCTAGCCTCCTCCGCAGTTGAGGCAGGGGCCGGAACTGGTTGAACGGTTTATCCCCCACTAGCTGGGAATCTAGCACACGCAGGCGCATCAGTTGACTTAACCATTTTTTCCCTCCACTTGGCAGGAATCTCTTCCATCTTGGGCGCCATTAACTTTATTACAACCATTCTAAACATGAAACCTGCGGCCATCACCCAGTTTCAAACCCCTCTGTTCGTCTGATCTGTTCTAATTACAGCTGTCCTCCTACTTCTTTCCCTCCCAGTTCTTGCAGCTGGAATTACAATACTCCTAACTGACCGAAATCTTAACACTACCTTCTTTGACCCCGCAGGAGGAGGAGACCCAATCCTGTACCAACACTTATTTTGATTCTTCGGCCACCCAGAAGTCTACATCCTTATTCTTCCCGGATTTGGGATAATTTCCCACATTGTCGCGTATTACGCCGGGAAAAAAGAACCCTTTGGATACATAGGAATGGTCTGAGCCATGATAGCCATTGGCCTCCTAGGCTTTATTGTATGGGCCCACCATATATTTACAGTAGGAATAGACGTTGATACACGAGCCTACTTCACATCTGCCACAATAATTATTGCAATCCCCACAGGTGTCAAAGTATTTAGCTGACTAGCCACCCTTCATGGGGGTACTTTAAAATGAGAAGCCCCACTACTATGAGCCCTGGGCTTTATTTTCCTCTTTACCGTGGGGGGCCTAACAGGAATTATTCTAGCCAATTCATCACTCGACATTGTCCTCCACGACACATACTACGTAGTAGCCCATTTCCACTACGTCCTATCAATGGGTGCCGTATTTGCTATTATAGCAGGCTTCGTACACTGATTCCCCCTATTTACAGGCTATACTCTTCACCCCACGTGATCCAAAGCCCACTTCGGCGTTATGTTTACAGGGGTAAACCTAACATTCTTCCCCCAGCATTTCCTCGGCCTGGCCGGAATGCCCCGTCGGTATTCAGACTACCCCGACGCATACACTATGTGAAACACAATCTCCTCTATAGGATCGCTTATCTCCCTAGTCGCAGTAATTATGTTCCTATTTATCTTATGAGAAGCCTTCGTCGCTAAACGAGAAGTACTTGCCGTGGAACACACCACAACTAATGTAGAATGACTTCATGGCTGCCCTCCACCCTACCACACATTTGAAGAACCAGCCTTTGTTTTAGTACAGTCAAAATAACGAGAAAGGGAGGAATTGAACCCCCGTTAGCTGGTTTCAAGCCAACTGCATCACCACTCTGCCACTTTCTTCTAAAGACACTAGTAAAAATGTATATTACTTCACCTTGTCGAGGTGACATTCTAGGTTAAAATCCTTCGTGCCTTAAATGGCTTCCCCCACACAACTCGGCTTCCAAGATGCTGCTTCCCCCATCATAGAAGAACTCTTACACTTCCACGATCACGCACTAATGATTATTATTGTAATCAGTGTCGCAGTTCTTTACGCTATCGTAACTATAATTACCGCCAAAATTTCTGACAAAAACATTCTAGACTCCCAAGAAGTCGAAATTATCTGAACTACCCTTCCGGCCCTAATTCTTTTCATTATTGCCCTCCCATCCCTTCGAATCCTCTACCTTATGGACGAAATTAACCACCCGCATCTGACAATTAAAGCCCTAGGTCACCAATGATACTGATCCTACGAATATACAGACTACGAAGACCTAGAATTTGACTCATACATGGTCCGCACCGAAGACCTAACTCCTGGACACTTCCGACTCCTCGAAACAGACTACCGAATAGTTGTCCCTACAGGATCACCCATTCGAATGCTAATTACAGCTGAAGACGTCCTCCACTCATGAACAGTCCCTTCACTGGGCGTAAAAATAGACGCAGTCCCAGGACGACTAAACCAAGCAACTTTTATCGCCTCTCGGCTTGGAGTCTTTTACGGACAATGCTCTGAAATCTGCGGGGCAAACCACAGCTTTATACCTATTGTAGTTGAAACAACCCCCTTAAATAACTTTGAAAACTGAACATCCACAATGGCCTCAGACGAATCATTAAGAAGCTAACAAGACATAGCATTAGCCTTTTAAGCTAAAAATCGGTGCCTCGCCCCACCCTTAATGTATGCCACAATTAAAGCCCTCTCCCTGAGTACATATTTTTATACTTGCCTGAACATCTTTCCTTGTAATCCTCCCCTGTAAAATTATTTCCTTCATCTACCCCAGCTCCCCGGGCACCCAAGAAGAAAAGACAGCATCAGACACCCCCTGAACCTGACAATGACAGTAAGCCTATTTGACCAGTTTGAATCACCCTCTTTATTTCACATTAGCCTAATTACGATTGCAATTATTCTTCCAATGGCCTTTCACCTCTCCTCATCAGGCCGTTGGGCAGAAAACCGACATCTAACAGTACAAACCTGAACCCTTGTTCAGATTGTGCGGGACATCTCCTCGCCCATAAATCTAGGCGGGCACAAGTGAGCCGCACTTCTTACCTCCCTGATGCTGTTCTTAATTACAATAAATACCCTAGGCCTCCTTCCTTACACCTTTACCCCCACCACCCAGCTCTCCATAAATTTAGGATTCGCAGTCCCCCTATGATTTAGCACAGTAGCCCTTGGTATGCGCCATCGACCAACTGAATCTCTAGGACACCTCCTCCCAGAAGGAACTCCAACCCCCCTAATCCCCATCCTAATTATTATCGAAACAATTAGCCTCTTCATTCGACCATTTGCCCTAGGAGTCCGAATTACAGCCAACTTAACAGCAGGCCACCTCTTAATTCACCTAATTTCAGCAGGAGTCTGGGCCTTATTATTTATGATACCCCCCGTTGCCCTAATTTCAATAGTAGTCCTCTTCCTTCTCTCAATCCTTGAAGTGGCCGTAGCAGTCATTCAAGCCTATGTATTTGTTCTACTACTAAGCCTCTACCTCCAAGAAAACGTTTAATGGCACACCAAGCACACGCATACCACATGGTTGACCCCAGCCCTTGACCCCTCACAGGCGCAACAGCCGCTTTACTAATAACATCAGGCCTTGCTATATGATTCCACTTTAACTCCATTACACTTATAGTCCTAGGCACCACCCTCCTACTTCTTACCATGTACCAATGATGACGGGACATCATCCGAGAAGGCACTTTCCAGGGCCACCACACACCCCCCGTCCAAAAAGGCCTACGGTACGGAATAGTTCTCTTCATTACATCAGAAGTTTTCTTCTTTCTAGGATTCTTCTGAGCCTTCTACCACGCTAGCCTTGCCCCGACCCCTGAACTGGGCGGATGCTGACCCCCAACAGGAATTACAACACTTGACCCCTTTGAAGTCCCCCTACTAAACACAGCAGTACTTCTAGCCTCCGGCGTAACAGTCACCTGGGCCCATCACAGCATCACGGGGGGAAACCGAGTAGAAGCCATTCAAGCTCTATTCTTAACTATTCTTTTAGGGCTCTACTTCACCTTCCTTCAAGCCATAGAATACCACGAAGCCCCCTTTACAATTGCAGACGGAGTCTACGGCTCCACATTCTTCGTAGCTACGGGGTTCCACGGCCTACATGTAATCATTGGCTCAACCTTCCTTGCAGTCTGCTTACTGCGTCAAATCCAGTACCATTTTACGCTATCCCACCACCTTGGATTCGAAGCAGCAGCCTGATACTGACACTTCGTAGACGTAGTCTGACTCTTCCTCTATGTCTCTATTTATTGATGAGGCTCTTAATCTTTTTAGTACAGCTAGTATATTTGACTTCCAATCAAAAAGCCTTGGTTAAAGCCCAAGAATAGATAATTTTCATTATCCCAACCATACTACTAATTACCGTCCTTCTCTCCTTTATCCTGACAATAGTCTCATTCTGGCTTCCCCAAATAGCCCCAGACCATGAAAAGACTTCCCCCTACGAATGCGGCTTTGACCCTCTTGGCTCAGCCCGTCTGCCCTTCTCCCTTCGATTCTTTTTAATTGCCATCCTATTTCTCCTTTTTGACCTAGAAATCGCCCTTCTCCTCCCCCTCCCATGGGGAGACCAACTACCCTCCCCCCTTACCACGTTTATATGAGCCTCCGTTGTACTGATCCTCCTGACCCTAGGCCTTGTATACGAATGACTTCAAGGAGGCCTAGAGTGAGCGGAATAGTTAATTAGTTTAAAGAAAATACTTGGTTTCGACCCAAGAGCTTGCAGTTAAAGTCCGCAATTACCTAATGACCCCAACACACTACGCTATTTCTTCAACCTTTATTTTAGGGCTGGCCGGCCTAGCATTTCACCGAGCCCATCTCCTGTCAGCACTTCTATGCTTAGAAGCCATAATACTCTCGCTATTCTTGGCACTCTCAGTGTGAACCCTCCAACTGGGGTCTACTAACTTTTCAGCTGCCCCTATGCTTCTCTTAGCATTTTCAGCCTGCGAAGCAAGCACTGGGCTAGCCCTCTTAGTGGCCACCTCCCGCACTCATGGGACAGACCGTCTCAAAAGCCTCAACCTCCTCCAATGTTAAAAATCCTCCTTCCCACTGTAGCTCTCTTACTCACAACCTGAACAACGCCACACAAATGACTCTGACCAACAACTCTAGCCAATAGTCTCATCATCGCTTTGGCAAGCTTCACCTTACTGAATAACCTAGCAGAAACAGGATGGAATACCCTGGGAACCTACCTAGGAACCGACCCCTTATCTACACCCCTCATTGTCCTCACCTGCTGACTTCTCCCCCTAATAATCCTAGCCAGCCAAAACCACACGAAAACTGAGCCCGAAAGCCGACAACGAATATATATTTCCCTCCTGACATCCTTACAAATCTTCCTTATTATAGCCTTTGGTGCCACCGAAATTATTATATTTTATATTATATTTGAAGCTACCCTAATCCCGACCCTCATTCTTATTACGCGCTGAGGAAACCAGGCAGAACGCCTGAACGCCGGGGCCTACTTCCTATTTTATACACTGGCCGCCTCTCTGCCCCTCCTAGTCGCCTTAATGATTCTTCAAAACAACACGGGCACCCTTTCAATCTTAACAATACAATATGCCCCACCCATGCAAATAAGTGCCTACTCAACCAAAATTTGATGGGTAGCATGTCTAGCCGCTTTCCTCGTAAAAATACCTCTATATGGCGTTCACCTCTGACTCCCAAAAGCACACGTAGAGGCCCCAATTGCAGGCTCAATAGTTCTGGCAGCCGTCCTACTCAAATTGGGGGGCTACGGAATGATCCGAATGATGATTATGCTAGAACCCACAACTAAAGAACTTAGCTACCCCTTTATTATTTTTGCCCTATGAGGGGTAATTATAACAAGTTCAATCTGCCTCCGACAAACAGACCTAAAAGCCCTAATCGCCTACTCTTCCGTAAGTCACATGGGACTGGTAGCCGCAGCAATTCTTACCCAAACTCCCTGAGGCCTCTCAGGAGCAGTTATCCTCATGATTGCCCACGGATTAACATCCTCCGCCTTATTTTGCCTAGCTAATACAAATTACGAACGAACTCATACCCGAACAATACTAGTGGCACGAGGGATACAAGTTCTACTGCCCTTAATAACAGCATGATGACTAATTGCCAGCGTTGCCAACCTAGCACTTCCACCTCTCCCAAACCTTATTGGGGAACTTATAATCTTAGTCTCCTTATTTAACTGATCCCCATGAACACTTCTATTAACAGGACTGGGGACCCTAATTACCGCCGCCTATTCCCTGTATATATTTTTAATGACCAACCGAGGCCCAACACCCCTGCATTTAACAGCACTTGACCCCTCTCACTCGCGAGAGCACCTTCTAATAGCTCTGCACCTTTTACCGCTAGTGCTCCTGGCCGCCAAACCCGAGGTCATCTTCAGGGTAATAAAGTAGATATAGTTTAACTAAAACGTTAGGATGTGGACCTAAAAAAAAGGGTTAGAGTCCCCTTATTTACCGAGAGAGGCCTAAACGAGGCAAAGAAAACTGCTAACCTTCCCACCCTTGGTTAAAACCCAAGGCTCCCTCGCCGTTAGTAAAGGATAATAGCCATCCACTGGTCTTAGGCACCAGGCACTCTTGGTGCAAATCCAAGTATTAACTAGATGACTCCGAACATCCTTGAAATTTCAGAACTCCAAACCTCACCATTTTACGCAATAATGCTGGTAACATGAGGCTTCCTCCTGATGTTCCTCCTCCTCCTTCTTCCCCTAGCCGCTTCGCTCTTCCCCAACTTCTTTACCCCAGACCGAGACACCCACCGAATTACAACAGCCATCAAACTAGCATTCTTTACTAGCCTTTTTCCCCTGTTTATCCACCTAAGCACAGGCATTGAAATTACCGCAGACCTCCTAGAATGACTTAAACCCTACTCCTTCCATGCAACCTTCCACCTATACCTCGACTTTTATTCTATCGTCTTTACACCAATTGCACTATTCGTGACGTGATCCATCCTTGAATTTTCAACATGATACATGCATAATGACCCCAACATTAACTTATTTTTTAAATACCTATTAATTTTCCTCATCACAATACTCATCCTAGTCACAGCAGGCAACTTTATTCAACTCTTCATTGGCTGAGAAGGCGTAGGGATTATATCCTTCCTTCTAATTGGGTGATGATACTCCCGGGCAAACGCTAACACAGCTGCTCTACAAGCAATCCTTTATAACCGAGTCGGAGACATCGGCTTCTTGATGACCCTTGCATGCATAACAATTCAATGCAACTCCTGAGATCTCTTACAAGTATTCTCCTACGCAAAACATTTTAATTTTACCTTACTCACCCTAGGACTTATCCTCGCTGCGACAGGAAAATCAGCCCAATTTGGCCTTCACCCGTGACTGCCTGCTGCCATAGAAGGCCCGACACCAGTGTCTGCCCTCCTGCACTCCAGCACCATGGTCGTTGCTGGAATCTTTCTCCTTATCCGGATATCCCCCCTCCTAGAAAACAACCAGACAGCGCTCACACTATGCCTCTGCTTAGGAGCCCTAACCACCTTCTTCACCGCCACCTGTGCCCTCACCCAGAACGACCTAAAAAAAATCATTGCTTTCTCAACCTCAAGCCAGCTGGGCCTAATGATAGTTACAATTGGGATTAACCAACCACAACTTGCCTTCTTCCATGTTTGTACACACGCCTTTTTCAAGGCAATACTTTTCCTATGCTCTGGGTCAATTATTCATAGCCTAAATGATGAACAGGACATCCGTAAGATGGGGGGACTCCACACACTCATGCCAGTCACCTCCTCCTGCTTCACCATCGGCAGCCTAGCCTTAACTGGGACTCCCTTCCTAGCAGGCTTCTACTCAAAAGATGCCATCATTGAAGCCATGCTCACCTCTAACATCAACGCCTGTGCCCTCCTCCTCACCCTAATTGCCACTTCCTTTACAGCTGTTTACAGCCTCCGGCTTGTTTTCCACGTAGCCCTGGGACACCCGCGATTTAATACCCTCTCCCCCATCAATGAAAACTGCCCAGCCTCTATTAACCCTATTAAACGACTAGCATGGGCCAGCATTATTGGGGGACTTATCATTATCCAAAACATCCCCCCGACAAAAACACCAGTCATAACTCTACCCCCACTTCTTAAGCTAGCAGCCCTAGCCGTCACCATCCTGGGCCTTGTCGTGGCACTAGAACTAGCTTCAATGTCAACTAAACAACTTAAAACCCGCCCAAACCCCAAATTTGCCCACTTCTCTATTATACTGGGCTTCTTCCCAATAATCGTACACCACTCCTTCCCAAAACTCTTCATAACACTGGCACAAGCCATCGCGAGCCAGATGATCGACCAAAACTGACTAGAAAAAACAGGCCCAAAAGCCGTTACCTCCCACAACCGACCAATAATTACAACCACAAGCAATGCACAACGAGGACAAGTTAAGTCCTACCTTACAGTATTCCTATTAACCTCCGCCCTTATAGCCCTCTTCATCCTCTATTAAACTGCTCGAACCGCCCCGCGGCTCAACCCCCGAACCACATGTAAGACAACAATTAAGGTAAGGAGGAGAGCCCCCACGGTAATCCCTAACATCCCACCCCCGGACGAATAAACCAAACCAACCCCTCAAGTATCCGCCCGAGAAACAGAAAACTCCGACATATCATCTACAGGCACCCAAGAAACCTCGTATCACCCATCTAATAAAACAGCCCCCCCTGCAAACACCCCTAAAAAATAAACTACTGCATGAACTAATACCCCCGGACTTCCCAAACCCTCAGGGTAGGGTTCAGCAGCCAACGCTGCTGAATATGCAAACACAACTAACATCCCTCCTAAGTAAATTAAGAACAAAATTAAGGACAAAAAAGTCCCACCATACCCCACCAAAACTATACACCCCATGCTTGCTACCACTACCAAACCTAAGGCAGCAAAAAACGGAGAAGGATTAGAAGAAACCACTACCAACCCTATAATAAGACCTATTAAAAATAAAAAGTTTAGGAAAAACATGGTTCTCCCTTGGACTCTAACCAAGAACACTGGCTTGAAAAACCAACGTTATTCCTTAACTAGAAGAACTCTAATGGCCCCCCTACGAAAAACCCACCCCCTCCTAAAAATTGTTAATGACTCCCTCATTGACCTTCCATCCCCCGCTAACATTTCAGCCTGGTGAAACTTCGGATCCCTACTCGGGGTTTGTCTGATTACACAAATCTTAACAGGCCTATTTCTTGCCATGCACTACACCCCAGACGTTGAATCTGCATTTAACTCAGTAGCCCACATCTGCCGAGACGTTAACTACGGGTGACTATTACGAAACCTCCATGCAAATGGTGCCTCCTTCTTCTTCTTTTGCCTTTACTTTCACATCGGCCGAGGACTTTACTATGGCTCGTACCTAAATATAGAAACGTGAAATATTGGAGTTATCCTCTTCCTCTTAGTGATGATGACAGCCTTCGTAGGATATGTCCTTCCTTGAGGACAAATGTCCTTTTGAGGCGCCACAGTCATTACTAACCTTCTATCCGCTGTTCCATACATCGGAACAACGCTAGTAGAATGAATCTGAGGCGGCTTTTCAGTAGATAACGCTACCCTTACCCGATTCTTCACCTTTCACTTCCTATTCCCCTTTGTTATTGTAGCAGCCACAGTTCTTCATCTTCTTTTCCTTCACGAATCCGGATCCAACAACCCCCTGGGGCTGAACTCAAACGTAGACAAAATCTCTTTCCACCCTTACTTTTCTTATAAAGACCTCCTTGGGTTTGCAATTATACTTATGCTTCTCACCACTATCGCCCTATTTTCCCCAAACCTCTTAGGAGACCCAGACAACTTCACCCCCGCCAACCCAATAGTTACCCCACCCCACATCAAGCCAGAGTGATATTTCCTATTCGCGTATGCCATCCTTCGCTCTATTCCTAACAAACTGGGCGGGGTTATTGCCCTTTTAGCATCCATCCTTATCCTAATAACAACCCCCTTTCTTCACACATCTAAATTCCGAGGGCTAAGCTTCCGCCCTGCCTCCCAATTCCTATTCTGAACCCTCATCGCTAACGTAATTATCTTAACATGAATTGGGGGAATGCCTGCAGAACAGCCTTTCATTATTATTGGTCAATTAGCCTCCTGCCTTTATTTCTCCCTGTTTCTCTTTTTATTCCCAGTAGCAGCCTGAATTGAAAACAAGGCCCTCAACTGAACCTGCAACCAGTAGCTCAGTGTCCAGAGCCCCGCCCTTGTAAGACGGACGTCGAAGGTTAAAATCCTTCCTTTTGCACACATTTAAATCAATTTATATTGACCATAAATACAATGAACTTAGAGACATATATGTATAATCACCATTAATTTATATTGACCATAAATACAATGAACTTAGAGACATATATGTATAATCACCATTAATTTATATTGACCATAAATACAATGAACTTAGAGACATATATGTATAATCACCATTAATTTATATTGACCATAAATACAATGAACTTAGAGACATATATGTATAATCACCATTAATTTATATTGACCATAAATACAATGAACTTAGAGACATATATGTATAATCACCATTAATTTATATTGACCATAAATACAATGAACTTAGAGACATATATGTATAATCACCATTAATTTATATTAAGCATTAATGAATATATAGTAATATTAACTTTAGTATACATAATACATAACCATAATATAGACCTAAATAAACCTTTCAAAAGCACGAAATTTAAGACCTAACACAAGCATAATAAGTTTAGATATACCAGGACTCAACATCTCTAAAGATATGGCTACTTAATGTAGTAAAATACTTGCATCCAGCTCATACCTTAATGCTCACGGTTATTGATGGTCAAGGACAGTGATTGTGGGGGTTTCTATCAGTGAATTATTCCTGGCATTTGGTTCCTACTTCAGGGCCATTAATTGGTATCATTCCTCACTCTTTCATCGACGCTTGCATAAGTTAATGGTGGAAACCATACGACTCGTTACCCAGCAAGCCGAGCGTTCACTCCATCGGGCAAGGGGTGTCTTTTTTTTGTCTTCCTTTCACTTGACATTTCAGAGTGCACCCAGTAATGAACAATAAGGTAGAACATTTTCTTGGTTGGATGAATAATAGTGAATGTTGAAAAGACTTTGACAGAAGGTTTGCATAACTGATATCAAGAGCATAATGATATGTTCCAATGGTTCTTTCCTACTGAGTGCCCCCTTTGAGGTTTCTCGACGTTAAACCCCCCTACCCCCCTAAACTCCAGAGTTACTTATGGTCCTGCAAACCCCCGAAAACAGGAAGAACCCCGGACGTTACAAGCCCCTATCATAAAAGCGTTCTTTACAGTATTGTATACAGTATTGTATATAATATTGCACACTATT